AAAAGTGAAAGAGGATGGGGTTGTGGACGGGGATGGGGTTATGGACGGGGATGGGGTTGTGGACAGGGATGGGGTTGTGAACAGGGCTGGGGTTGTGAACAGGGCTGGGGGTGTGGACAGGGATGGGGTTATGAACGGGGGTTGGGCTGATGATCAAGTAGAATCCTGGGTCGCAAGAAGTGAGTGGATTGATGATGAAGAAAGAGAATTCTTGGTTCAGTTCTGCACCTTAACGACAGACAAAAGGATTGAGATTGATCAAATTCTATGGAGTCTGACTCATAGTGATCATTTCTCAAAGAATGACTCTGGTTATCAAACGATTGAACAACCGGGAGCAAATTACTTACGGGACTTAGTTGACATTCATAAAAAGTCTCTAATGAATTATGAGTGCAATACATCCTGTTTAGCGGAAAGACGGATATTCCTTGCTCATTATCAGACAATCACTTATTCACAAACCCCGTGTGGGGCTAATAGTTTTGATTTCCCATCTCCTGGAAAATCCTTTTCGCTCCGCTTAGCCTTACCCCCCGCTAGGGGTATTTTAGTGATAGGTTCTAGAGGAACTGGACGATCCTATTTGGTCAAATACCTAGCGACAAACTCTTATGTTCCTTTCATTACGGTATCTACGGACAGGTTCCGCAAGCCTGTAGATGATTTTTATGATGTTAAAGATGAAGAGTACGAGGTTCATTTTAAGACTTATATTAATACGGATGCTAATAGTTCTTTTGAGTATGGTCCTCCTCCTTCTCCGCCTCTTGGTTTTGGTGAGGAGGCGGAGATTGAGCTTGTGCCTATTGTTAAGGGCCTTGTGGCTAGCATTCTTAACATTCTTCGTAGTCTTGGTCATGTGGGAAATGGTATTGGTGATAGTTTTATTGAGGATTTTGATCTTGGGGCTCGTTGGTTTGATCTTGGGGCTCGTTATGATCTGAATCGTGATGAGGGTGAGATTGATGAGAGTCAGAATCGTGATGAGGGTGAGATTGATGAGAGTCAGATTGATGATAGGGAGATTGATGATAGGGAGATTGATAGGCATATGACTAATAGGCTGGAAGGGTTAACTGGGTGGGATTTGATAGCTACGAAGCTGTTGCAGGGACTAGACCACCAATCTTATATCAACCTTCAATTCGAATTAGCAAAAGCAATGTCTCCTTGCATAATATGGATGCCAAACATTCATAATCTGCGTTGGTGGGAGTCGGATTGCTTATCCCTCGGTCTATTAGTGAACCATCTCTCCGGGGGTTGTGAAAGATGTTCCACTAAAAATCTTCTTGTTATTGCTTCGACTCATATTCCCCAAAAGGTGGATCCCACTCTAATAGGTCTGAATAAATTAAATACGTGCATTAAGATACGAAGGCTTCCTATTCCACACCAACGAAAGCACTTTCTCACTCTTTCATATACTAGGGGATTTCGCTTGGAAAAGAAAATGTTTCATACTAATAGATTGGGGTACATAACCATGGGTTCCAGTGCACGAGATCTTGCAGCACTTACCAACGAGGCCCTATCGATTAGTATTACACAGAAGAAATCAATTATAGACACTAATACAATTCTATCTGCTGTTCATAGACAAACTTGGGATTTTCAATCCCAGGTAAGGTGGTCTCAGGATCGGAGGATCTTTTTGTATCAGATAGGAAGGGCTGTAGCACAAAATGTACTTCTAAGTAATTGCCTCATAGATCCTATATTTCTCTATATCACGCAGAACTTACGGAAGGAAGGGCATTCTTATTTGTACAAATGGTACTTCGAACTTGGAACGAGCATGAAGAAATTAACGATACTTCTTTATCTTTTGAGTTGTTCTGCCGGATCGGTCGCTCAAACTCTTTGGTCTCTACCCGGACCCGACACTGGGATCACTTCTTATAGACCCGCTGAGGATGATTCTGAGCTAGTTCATGGCCTATTAGAAGTAGAAGGCGCTCTGGTGGGAGACTCACGGACAGAAAAGGATTGCAGTCAGTTTGATAATGATCGAGTGACTTTGCTTCTTCGGCCCGAACCAAGGAATCCCTTAGATATGATGCAAAATGGATATTTTTCTATCCTTGATGCGGGATTTCTCTATCAAGGATCCGAAGTGGGGTTGGAAGACTGGGAAGGAGTCCTCGACCCGGAACAGGAGTTCGTCACTAACATAGTTTGGGCTCCTACAATATGGAGCCCTTTGGACTTTCTATTGGATTGTATCGACATTCCCAATGAATTGGGATTTCCCTTCTATGGGTCTGATGGAGCGTATGCTGGAGAGGGTGATGGAGAGTATCCTGAAGCGGATGAAGAGGCTAAGGAAGAGTATTATGATGAACAGTATGAGCTTCACGAGGATGATGAAGAGGTTGATAAAGGGGGTGATGAAGCGTATGATGAACAGTATGCGCTTCAAGAGGGTGGTGGAGAGTATCCTGGAGAGGATAAGGAAGAGTATCCTGGAGAGGATAAGGAAGAGTATCCTGGAGAG